ATTAATAGTTGCATTGATACTTATCTTCAGTCTCAAATCTGTATCGAAACTTCCATGGTAAGTGATAGTGATAATTGCAGTGATAGTTACATTTATAGGTCCATTTGTGGTAAAAGTCGAAATAATGGTGAAAGGATGGGTTCGGATATAACCCACGCGCAAGATAGTGATTTAACTCTAGGAGAAAGTTCTAATGATCCCGATGTAACTCAAAAATATAGGCATTTGTGGGTTCAATGCGAAAATTGTTATGGATTAAATTATAAGAAATTTTTGAAATCAAAAATGAGTATTTGTGAACACTGTGGATATCATTTGAAAATGAGTAGTTCAGATAGAATAGAACTTTCGATCGATCCGGATACTTGGCGTCCTATGGACGAAGACATGGTTTCTCTAGATCCCATTGAATTTCATTCAGAGGAGGAACCTTATAAAGATCGTATTGATTCTTATCAAAAAAAGACGGGATTACCCGAGGCTGTTCAAACAGGCATAGGCCAACTAAATGGCATTCCCGTAGCAGTCGGGGTTATGGATTTTCAGTTTATGGGGGGCAGTATGGGATCTGTAGTCGGGGAAAAAATCACCCGTTTGATTGAATACGCTAGCAATAAATTGCTACCTCTTATTATAGTGTGTGCTTCGGGGGGGGCGCGCATGCAAGAAGGAAGTTTGAGCTTGATGCAAATGGCTAAAATATCGTCTGCTTTATATGATTATCAATCAAATAAAAAGTTATTTTATGTATCAATCCTTACATCTCCTACTACTGGTGGGGTGACGGCTAGTTTTGGTATGTTGGGTGATATCATCATTGCCGAACCCAATGCTTACATTGCGTTTGCGGGTAAAAGAGTAATTGAACAAACATTGAATAAAACAGTACCCGAAGGTTCGCAAACGGCTGAATATTTATTCGAGAAGGGATTATTCGATCTAATCGTACCACGTAATCTTTTAAAAAGTGTTCTGAATGAGTTATTTAAGTTCCACTCTTTCTTGCCTTTGACTAAAAATTCAATCAAAACCAAATAGAGCATTAAGTTCAATTATTTGTAGCAAACGAGTAGTTAGTTTATTCGGAATTAAAGGAAAGAAATAGGAATTTGGTTTGGTGCCCTAAGATCTAATTGTAGAAAGAAGCAAAAGCTGCGGATAACCCCTTTTACCTATTTACCAATATTTCTGATTACTAATCAAGAAGTCTCTATCAAAAAAAAGAGTGAATTCTTCCTTTCATGAAATTAGGCAAACAAAACGAATTTCTTCTTCTGATCTTACGTATATAATTCAAATAGAAAAAATAGAAAGTTTTGTGTTTTTTTTTTGATTTCCCGAGAATCCGGTTTAGCTAAAAATACCTCTGGGTTCGGATTCTAACGAATCCTTCGATAATCTGGAAGAAACCCCTTCCTTAGTAAAAAAGAAATCAAGAAAAATAATAAAGTTGATTATTATACATATCTTTCATGTAGAAAGATGAATAAGTTCATTTATTTAGCTCTACATTCCTTGCACTTATTCTATACCCTCACTTAGATATAGATATATAGATACTTATATCTATACTAAGAATTGAATTAATAATTAAATTATACTGAAAATTCTTACTTAATTATAATTATTATAAGATATCTTTATTTCAAAATAAAAATAACAGGTACGAACAATAAATCGAGGTACCCATTCTATGACAACTTTTAGCTTTCCCTCTATTTTTGTGCCTTTAGTAGGCCTAGTATTTCCGGCAATTGCAATGTCTTCTTTATTTCTTTTTGTTCAAAAAAACAAGATTGTTTAGGCCCGATGGACCCCATCTCTGCTATTTTTTTTTTCAAAACTTAGACTTGCATCATAACTAACACAGATATCTATTTAGCGAAATATGATATAACATGTGATTTCTGTCGAACATAAAGGAAAGGACCCTTATACCCGCAGAAACATAATATGGGTAAATGAATTCTAGCCGTTTTCAAATCGACCAGGATCGCTAGATGACTGAAATAAAAAGTCCTAAGATCTATATGTATATATATGTATAGTAGGATCATACGAAGGGTATGTTATTATTTTAGTTTAGATTACATCTAAGTAATTTGATGAATTAATCCTAAGGGTTGACATCAAAGTAGTGCTAGTTGATGAGAGTTACTTCGGAAACAAAAAAGGGTAAAGTAAAATTTATTTGAGGGTTTCTCTCAATTCCAATAAAATACAATCGGATCAAGTATGAGTTGGCGATCAGAACATATATGGATAGAACTTATAACGGAGTCTCGAAAAATAAGTAATTTCTGCTGGGCCTTTATCCTTTTTTTAGGTTCATTAGGATTCTTATTGGTTGGAACTTCCAGCTATCTTGGTAGAAATTTGATATCTTTTTTTCCGTCTCAGCAAATCATTTTTTTTCCACAAGGTATCGTGATGTCTTTCTACGGAATCGCGGGTCTCTTTATTAGTTCCTATTTGTGGTGCACAATTTCCTGGAATGTAGGCAGCGGTTATGATCGATTCGATAGAAAGGAAGGCATAGTGTGCATTTTTCGGTGGGGATTCCCTGGAAAAAATCGTCGCATATTCCTCCGATTCCTTATAAAAGATATTCAGTCCATTAGAATAGAAGTTAAAGAGGGTATTTACGCCCGTCGTGTCCTTTATATGGACATCCGAGGCCAGGGGGCTATTCCCTTAACCCGTACTGATGAGAATTTGACTCCACGAGAAATTGAACAAAAAGCTGCTGAATTGGCCTATTTCTTGCGTGTACCAATTGAAGTATTTTGAAAAAAAAAAAAAAAATGGGAAATGACTACTTTTAGGGAAAAATGCAAGAATCCTCTTTTTTCTATAACATAACCTAAGTGAAGTTTCATCAGAAGGGTCATTCGAGCCAAAGGGGGTGGAACACCTACAAAGCAAAATTCTTTATTTTTTTCACTCGACGTTTTATTTTCTCCTTTCTTTTGTGTTCCTTAATAACCAACACAAAAATAACAATTAGATTTCTTAATAATGATAACTAGCCAATTTCTGTCTTGTTTTGCTACTTTGAGTATCGCAATATCTTTCCCTCAATTATTCTACTATTCCTATTTGTGGACAATCAGTGAATTTCTTTTTTTTTTTGAAATATTGGATATTGTGGATTCTTTCGTCTCAAAATTATATTAATATTCATTACTTACCGCGGTTCTTTCAGTCATTCATTGAAAGGAGACTGTTATTTCGAATTTGCCCAATTGAGATATCGGGAAACCCTATTTTTTTGAGTATTTCTTCATTCGAAATGGATTGATTATTAGTCGATTTATCTAGTCTTTCGAGATTGAAAGACTAACCACAAAATCACAAATAAAATGGATTCATAGGTTCCATACCTTGTATAGAACTCATGCGTGAAAGAAGGATTCGATCGCATAGAGTCGACGAATGAGGTGGGTTGATTAACAATTCACAGATGAAAAAATGGCAAAAAAGAAAGCATCCACTCCTCTTGTATCTATAGTATTTTTGCCTTGGTGGCTTTCTCTCTCATTTAAAAAAAGTCTGGAATCTTGGGTTACTAATTGGTGGAATGCTGGGCAATCCGAAATTTTTTTGAATGATTTTCAAGAAAGGGGTATTCTAGAAAAATTCATAGAATTAGAGGAACTCCTCGTCTTGGACGAAATGATCGAAGAATACTCGGGGACACGTCTACCCAAGCTTCCTATAGGAAAAGAAACGATCCAATTAATCAAGATACACAACGAAGATCGTATCCATACGATTTTTCACTTCTCAATAAATATAATCTGTTTTGTTATTCTCAGTGGTTATTCTATTTTGGGTAATGAAGAACTTGTTATTCTTAACTCTTGGGCCCAGGAATTCTTATATAACCTAAGCGACACAGTCAAAGCTTTTTTTATTCTTTTATTAACCGATTTATGTATCGGATTCCATTCACCCCACGGGTGGGAATTAATGATTGGCTCTGTCTACAAAGATTTTGGATTTGTTCAGAATGATCAAATAATATCGGGTCTTGTTTCCACTTTTCCAGTCATTCTTGATACAGTTTTAAAATATTTGATTTTCCGTTATTTAAATCGTGTATCCCCGTCACTTGTAGTTATTTATCATTCAATGAATGACTGATAAAAGATCCACTCATATTAATCTAATCTAATTCGAAGGTTTGCTACTTTGTAGTTGTACATAAACAAAGCGTTGGAAATTTATGTTTTTTTTTTACCCATCTTCAAGATTCATCCTTCTATATTATTCCAGTAACCAGTCAAATTCTTATTATTCCAGTAACTAACAGAATCGTGGATAGGGAACTATACTAGCGACTTACCCCACCTATTGTAGAAATTTTGGTATCAACGATTGAACCATGGAAACTAGAAATACTTTTTCTTGGATAAAGGAACAGATTACTCGATCTATTTCCGTATCGCTCATGATATATATCATAACTCGGACGGCCATTTCAAATGCATATCCCATTTTTGCACAGCAGGGTTATGAGAATCCACGAGAAGCGACGGGGCGTATTGTATGTGCTAATTGTCATTTAGCTAACAAGCCCGTGGATATTGAGGTACCGCAAGCGGTACTTCCTGATACTGTATTTGAAGCAGTTGTTCGAATTCCATATGATATGCAACTGAAACAAGTTCTTGCTAATGGTAAAAAGGGGGGCTTGAATGTGGGGGCTGTTCTTATTTTACCGGAAGGTTTTGAATTAGCTCCCCCCGATCGTATTTCTCCCGAAATGAAGGAAAAGATAGGAAATTTGTCTTTTCAGAGCTATCGCCCTAATAAAAAAAATATTCTTGTGATAGGTCCTGTCCCCGGTCAGAAATATAGTGAAATTACCTTTCCTATTCTTTCCCCTGACCCCGCTACTAAGAAAGATGTTAACTTCTTAAAATATCCTATATACGTGGGCGGGAACAGGGGAAGGGGTCAGATTTATCCCGACGGTAGCAAGAGTAACAATACAG